ACTCGATGGATAAAAAAACAAAAAAATTAAGAATTTTGGATTATACAGAGGAAAAGAGAAAAGAAAGTGAGAAAAAAAAAGAAGAACAAAAAAGAGAAAAATACAAAAGAGAAGAGAAAGCACGAATAGAAATAGCAGAAGCCTGGGATAGCATTCTATTTGCTCAAGTAATAAGAGGTTTCATATTAGTAAGCCAATCGTTTCTTAGAAAATATATTATATTACCTTCATTGATAATAGCTAAAAATATAGTCCGTATTTTATTATTTCAATTTCCCGAATGGTCCGAAGACTTAAAAGATTGGAATAAAGAAATGCATGTTAAATGCACCTATAATGGTGTTCAATTATCAGAAACAGAATTTCCAAAAAATTGGTTGACAGACGGTATTCAGATAAAGATCCTATTTCCTTTTTGTCTTAAACCTTGGCACAGGTCTAACCTACGATCCTCTCAAAAAAATCCGTTGAAACTGAAAAATAAAGGACAAAAAAACGATTTTTGTTTTTTAACAGTTTGGGGAATGGAAACTAACCTTCCTTTTGGTTCTCCCCGAAAACGACGTTCATTTTTTGAACCCATTTTCAAAGAACTCAAAAAAAAAATTATAAAATTGCAAAAAAAGTCTTTTCTAGTTATACAGTTTTTAAAAGAAAGAACAAAATTTTTTCTAAATATCTCAAAAGAAACAAAAAAATGGGTCATCAAAAACATTCTATTTATAAAAAGAATAATAAAAGAACTTTCAAAAATAAATCCAATTCTATTCTTTGGATTAAGAGAAATATCTGAATTGAGTGAAACTAAAAAAGAAAAAGATTCGATAATGAGTAATCAGATGATTCATGAATGGTCCATTCAAATTCGATTTATGGATTTGAAAGATTATTCATTGACAGAAAAAAAAATGAAAAATCTGGCTAATAGAACAACCACAATCAGGAATCAAATAGATAAAATTACAAAAGATAAGAAGAAAGGATTTTTAACTCCGGAACTAAATAATAAAATAAATATTAGTTCTAATAAAAGAAGTTCTCCTACTAAACTAGTACCACCAATAAAAAATATTTCGCAGAAATTAAAAAGAGGAAATGTTAGATTCATCCGTAAATCATATTTTTTTATAATATTTTTAATTCAAAGGATATATATAGATATCGTTCTATCTATCATTTCTATTCCGAGAATCAATACACAACTTTTTTTTGAATTATCAAAAAAAATTCTTGATAAATGCATTTCCAATAATGAAACAAATAAAGAAAAAATTAATAAAACAAATAAAAATACACTTCGCTTTATTTCGACTATAAAAAAGTCGCCTTTTGATATTAGTAATAAGAATTCAAAAAGAATTTTTGACTTATCCTCCTTGTCACAAGCATATGTATTTTACAAATTATACCAAACCCAACTTATTAACTTGTATAAATTAAGATATGTTCTTGAATATCACGGAACGTCTCTTTTTCTTAAGAATGAAATAAAGAATTATTTCGAAGAACAAGAAATATTTTATTCTGAATTACGACAGAAAGATCTTTTGAATTCTGGAATGAATCAATGGAAAAACTGGTTAAGAGGTCATTATCAATATGGTTTATCCCCGATTAGATGGCATCGCTTAGTACCTCAAAAATGGCGAACCAAAATCAATCAACAACGTATGGATCGGAATAAAGCTTTAACCAAAAAGTATTCTGATGAAAAAACAGACCAATTAATTCATTACAAAAAATTAAATGATTTTGAAGCAAATCCATTACCGAATCAAAAATATAACTTTCAAAAACACTATAGGTATGACCTTTTCTCATATAAATCTATTAATTATGAAAATAAAAAGCATTCATATATTTATGCATCACCATTACGTATAAATAATAAAGAGAAGATTTCTTATGATTACAATATAGACAATATAGATAAGGGTATATTATTTAATATGTCAGGAGGTCTTATTCCTATCAATAATCATCTAGGAGAAGAGGATATTATGAATCTGGAGAAATTTTCCGATAGAAAATATTTTGATTGGAAAATTTTCCATTTTTGTCTTAGACAGAAAGTTGATATTGAGTCCTGGATAGATACCAATGGTAATAAAAATGCTAAGGCTGGGTTTAAAAATTATCAACTAATTGACAAAATTACTAAAAAAGGTCTTTCTTATCTTACAATCTATCAAAATCAAGGAATCCAACCATCCAAGAAAAAAAACCTTTTTGATTGGATGGGAATGAATGAAGAAATACTAAGTCGTCCCATATCGAATCTGAAACTTTGGTTCTTCCCAGAATTTATCCTATTTTATAATACATATAAAATTAAACCGTGGATCATACCAATCAAATTACTTCTTTCAAATTTGAATGGAAATGCAAATGTTAGTGAAAATCAAAATATCAATATAAAGAGAAAGGGGGATCTTTTTATATTATCAAATGAAAAAAAAATTATTGAATTAGAGAATCGAAATCAAGAAGAAAAAGAATCCGCAAGCCGAAGTAATCTTGAATCAGATGCACAAAACCAAGAGAATCTTGGATCGGTTCTCTCAAACCAAGAAAAAGATATTGAAGAGGATTATGCAGGCTCAAATATGAAAAAACGTAGAAAGAAAAAGCAATACAAGAGCAATACAGAAGCAGAGCTTGATTTCTTCCTAAAAAGGTATTTACGTTTTCAATTGAGATGGGATGATTCTTTAAATCAAAGAATGATCAATAATATCAAAGTATATTGTCTCCTGCTTAGATTGATAAATCCAAAAGAAATTGCTATATCCTCTATTCAAAGGGGAGAAATGAGTTTGGATATTCTGATGATTCAAAAGGATTTAACTCTTACAGAATTGATGAAAAAGGGCATATTAATTATCGAACCAGTCCGTTTGTCTATAAAAAATGACGGACAATTTCTTATCTATCAAACGATAAATATTTCATTGGTTCATAAGAGTAAGCCCCCAATTAATCAAAGATACCGAGAAAAAAGCTATATTGATAAGAAAAATTTTGATAAATCTATTGCAAGACATCAAAGAATGATCGAAAATAGGGACAAAAATCATTCTGATTTCTTTGTTCCTGAAAAAATTTTATCCACTAAACGGCGGAGAGAATTAAGAATTCTAATTTCTTTCTATTCGAGGAATAGAAATGTTATACATAAAAATCCAGTATTTTTCAAATACGTAAAAAACTGTAATGAAGTTTTGGATAAAAGCAAAAGAGATAAAAATAAACTAATTAAATTCAAGTTCTTTCTTTGGCCTAATTATAGATTAGAAGATTTAGCTTGTATGAACCGATATTGGTTTGATACCAATAATAGCAGCCGTTTTAGTATGGTAAGGATACATATGTATCCACGATTGGAAATTCGTCAATAATACCTTTTTTTTTTCATATGTATTCTCTACCCTATCTGATATATGAAAGAAAGAGATGCATATATGCATTATTTTACATTCCATTTTGATACCTGAACACTAATTCAATGCACGTATCAATATCCATTAGATCTATAAATGAATCAACAGAATCTTCTTATTTTTTATTTGGATTTTTTTAATATAATAATAGTTTTTACTTTTTTTGAGTGTAGAAATATACCACCCCCTTCCTATTCGTATCCAAATAAAATTGAAAATTGGATTAATTAATTTTATTTGAAAAAATTAGTTGATAAAATTAGGAGTTCATAAAGAAATTAAGATTATTGTATATACAAAATTTAAGTCGCATTATTCTTACTGATTGGTAAAATTTTTGAATTTTAAAAAGAAAAACAAAAAAGAATAAATAGAAGGTTTTCGTTTTATGGTAAAAAATGCATTTATTTCCGTTATTTCACAAGAAGAAAAAAAAGAAAACAGTGGGTCTGTTGAATTTCAAGTAGTTAGCTTCACCAATAAGATACGAAGACTTACTTCACATTTGGAATTGCACAGAAAAGACTATTTATCTCAGAGAGGTCTACGTAAAATCCTGGGAAAACGGCAACGACTTCTGTCTTATTTGTCAAAGAAAAATAAAGTACGTTATAAAGAATTAATTAGTCGGCTGGATATTCGGGAATCAAAAACTCGTTAAATTGAAAAGTAACTTGAATTATTTGATTTATTAGATCTTGAATTTTGATGAACTTCTTTTTGTTTTCAGCAATTCAGGAAAGAATGAATCGAGGAATAACCTATGAATGTAACAACTACAAGAAAAGACCTCATGATAGTCAATATGGGACCTCACCACCCATCAATGCATGGTGTTCTTCGGCTCATCCTTATTCTAGATGGTGAAGATGTTATTGATTGTGAACCGATATTGGGTTATTTACACAGAGGGATGGAAAAAATTGCGGAAAACAGAACAGTTATACAATATCTGCCTTATGTAACACGTTGGGATTATTTAGCGACTATGTTCACAGAAGCAATAACCGTAAATGGACCAGAACAGTTAGGGAATATTCAAGTACCTAAAAGAGCCAGTTATATCAGAGTAATTATGTTAGAGTTGAGTCGTATAGCTTCTCATCTCTTATGGCTTGGCCCTTTTATGGCAGATATTGGTGCACAGACCCCCTTTTTCTATATTTTCCGAGAAAGAGAATTAGTATATGATCTATTTGAAGCTGCCACCGGTATGAGGATGATGCATAATTATTTTCGTATCGGAGGAGTAGCTGCTGATCTACCTCATGGATGGATAGATAAATGTTTAGATTTCTGTGATTATTTTTTAACAGCGGTTTCTGAATATCAAAAACTTATTACGCGGAATCCTATTTTTTTAGAACGAGTTGAAGGGGTAGGCATTATTGGTGGAGAAGAAGCAATAAATTGGGGTTTATCAGGACCGATGCTACGAGCTTCTGGAATACAATGGGATCTTCGTAAAGTTGATCATTATGAATGTTACGACGAATTTGATTGGGAAATCCAGTGGCAAAAAGAAGGAGATTCATTAGCTCGTTATTTAGTCCGAATCGG